AATTAGTAATAAAATGTGGATGAATAATATTTTCATCGATTTTGGATCGGATTTGGCGGCATGGCCAAGCGGTAAGGCAGGGGACTGCAAATCCTTTATCCCCAGTTCAAATCTGGGTGTCGCCTGATCAACAAAATACTTAGAATTTCTTATTCTACTGATAGAATAGAACTCGACAAATTCTTGCCCTGCGTAAGCAAAGGCAAAGGACGGGGCTTGTCGATACTTGATTTATAGAATACATAGTTCTATAAAAGACTGTAAGTTGTTTTCTCAAAATCTGGCTCTGTTTGGGTTCTGGGTAGCGGCCCAAACAGATATACCAATAGGGATGAGGTAAGGCTTACTTATTAATTCCAGAACTACGAAAGTAAGAGGTCAGAAATCTTGGTATCCAAAGGTTCCTAAAGGACATTCCATTTTTGCTCCTAGGATTGAAGAAAAGATTATACGAAAGACTATCAAGACTTCCTAATTATCTTACACTACCTACACTAACGTAGGGTCTACTGACTCTGTCTGGAATTAGATTGGATAGGCTGATGGGAAATCAATTTAGGAGTTGTGGAAAGGACTGAAGATACTTTGTATCCATACTTACGAGAGACTCCGAGTACTCAAACATTCAATCAGGATGGTTGGTCGGCTCTTATCTTATAGAATAACAGAGTCAAAGTCAAAAAAAAAAGATTTCTTTGGTCGTGTAAGGGGATTACAAAAAAAATGTATGTAATAATGGTAGTGATGTCTCCCCATTCTTTCACAGAAAGAAAGACAGTAAGGCTTAGATCAAATAGGAAATGTAGGTATCCAATAGATAGTTATCTATCTTGATGGTATATTTTTTTTTATTTTTGCTTATGAAAGAAAGGTAACAAAACAAACAATAGGTCTTACTATTCCCACATGTTCCATTAGGAGCATTCCTTTGCAATTTGCAAGGAAAAGGTGTGTGTATCGTATTTTTACTTAATACTTCCCAATTCTACCAGAAATCCTATAAAGAATCTGTTACGAGTGGATTCATTGAATTGGTTCATCAATAGCCTTAAGTCAGAATCCTATTTTGACTCTGCGCCATTGATTCTACTATGATTATTGATCAATAATGGAATAATTCCTTCATAGAAATAGGAGATATAATTCACATGGATATAGTAAGTCTCGCTTGGGCTGCTTTAATGGTAGTCTTTACATTTTCCCTTTCACTCGTAGTATGGGGAAGGAGTGGACTCTAGGTATATTAATAATTGATTGAGTAATCGATTGAGTAATCGATTGAGTAATCGAATTGTATCAATTGTTTAATTGATCGTTTTGCATTGATCGTTTTTCGAAGCTTTATTTTTAAAAAGCTTGTCTTTCTTTCAAAATTATACTGGAAAGACAATAATGAATAATAACCATTCGATCAAACAACGAATGATTACTATAGTTTAGTTGTATTTCAAGTTGTATTTCAAAACTCAAATCTACGCATGATAGGAAATTTTTTCCAACCGAATTCCTCCTAAATATTCTGTTTGGATAAACCTATTCTTACCAGAATTATGGATATTACAATGAGAAAAAACCAATCCCTAGTTTTTTCTTTATTTGTTTCTCTCTTTCTTTACTTTCACTGTTCTAAGAACAAATCGTTCTGCTATTAAATTACGACGATACTTACTTTCTACTGGAAGTGACTAGTGGTTGTCCAAAGAGGTTCTACACATAATAAAATTAGATCTTTCTTCCGCTGAGTGATCCACCACATATCATACATTTAACATTTTAGACTCCTAGAGATTTTTTTATGCTTTTTTGACTCATCCCATGTCATGTTTAAGCATGAAAAATGGTCCGAGTCCCCTTTACTAATCTACTTCCTTTCAAAATCTGAAGAAGTTACCATAGAACTTCGTAAATGATTTGTTAATGGCTCAATCAATGACTTCTTGGGATGGGAAATCTAAAAAATTCCTTGGTTTTGTTTTCTTTTGCTATAGTATATTCCTATCTTCCTCTATTGATTCTTTTGATGGATCCCGGAACCTATATATAAAATTATAAGAAACCTAGGAGTTAGAAGAATTGGCCTTCGATTATTTTGGGTTGATCGAAATCGAGTGGATGTAGCGAAAAAAAGAAATAGAATTAGACTGCTATTTCGATGTACTAGTCTACTATTTAGATTAGATGTACATCATCTGTATACAATACAACTTTATATGATAATATCATTGTATACAATATTAGATAATATAAAATACTCTAAAGTGTGGTAGAAAGGACTATATATAGTCCTTTCTACCACATTTTATGATTCCAACCGGATCATTTCATTTAAGACTTGGAATTTTCTTTTAATCCCTTTCTTTCATTTCTTCAATCATTGAAAAAAGGATTGATAAGAACTAATAATTCAGATTCAAATTAATCATTTTGACTGACTGTTTTTACGTAGATAATAAGTAAAAAAGCAGTAGGAACTAGAATGAACAGTGCAGTAGCAATAAATGCGAGAATATTGACTTCCATAATTTCATTATTTTTTTTTTTTCTTCGCAATAACTCGGGATGTAATCCCATAGAGATGAGAAATTTAACTCCTGTAAATTCATTGGGATGAATTGATCCTGATGATACTGAATAGGATCAATATTATGAATAACAATATCTGATCTATCAAATCGATTCATCGTCGAGAATTGAATAGTATAACATGGGAAGATCCTTTATCCATACTAATTACGAAATGGGATTTTTTATTGGATCAGGAATCCCATTGGATTTTTCATCCTCTTCCACTTTTTCTTTTCTATAACCTACTGTCTTCCTTATCTTATACAACTCTCCTTCCTGTGTATTATACTTACAATTATGAGGTATTATATGACCGGTATTCTATGGGTCACACACAGACCCAAACGAGGTGAGATGGAAAAAAAGGGATTAAATAAAAAAGATCAAATATTCCAACAAATTTACTGAAAAGGGTCCTTGCTCGGTCTTTTCTTTTATTTTCTTAGTATCCTCTTTCTTGTATTTATTTGTACTGGAATGCATACATCAAAAACGATGTCTGCAATTTGAATGAGATAGATTGTTTACAATTAGTCATTGAGGATACACAAACAAAGTCAGAACTAGAAAAGGTGTGGTTTAACCTGAAAAGTACTCTGTCGAGGTAATTATGTTAAGTTCATTGTCCATCGTACAATAAACGAATACCATTTTTGTATGTACTCCCGGTAAAATAGGATCACTCTACTCCATTTCATTGATCAAGAACAATCGAAAAAGAAAGTAAGACGAGGATGGTATCTCTTAAAATACTGAATATAGTAATACCACCGATTGTACTAATGTACATATGATATGTCTCTCCTTTATCAATCGGGAGTAGTGGAAAGATTTGAAATTCCCATATCCATATTTGTGTGATGATAAATGCGAAATAAAAAACAAAAGAAGGATCCCCACTGGGGATTAGATCTTGCTTCCTGTCCCCCTTTTCCATGAAAAGAGAGAGATGAATTGATAAATTCACCGGATCCTAGTTCGGGACTGACGGGGCTCGAACCCGCAGCTTCCGCCTTGACAGGGCGGTGCTCTGACCAATTGAACTACAATCCCAGCGAGGTGTATGGCATACATATTCTTAATGTTACATATTCTTAATGTAATCATAAGAACATTCTAGTCCTAGTCGTCGTATTGTAAGAAAGACAGGAATGATATACTGATATCATATCCACATATAATATGGACTATAGTGAGAGTGACACGGATTACTAGTAACCAATAATTATTTTACGGCCAAAAGTGGATAATCAATCTTTCAATGAGAAAAAAGAACTAAACTTTTTTGTTTGCTTTTCATGATACTTTACTTAATTAAGTAAAGTATCATGAATTAGATCCTTAGAAAGATCAGAAAGAGAAAAATAGGGATAGAGAAAAAAAAAATTGATCCTTTCTCTTTATTTCTACGGATTAGGCATTTCCATTTATGGAAGACAAATTGGTTATATCATATTCATGGAGCGGTGAATTATTGGGCCGAGCTGGATTTGAACCAGCGTAGACATATTGCCAACGAATTTACAGTCCGTCCCCATTAACCACTCGGGCATCGACCCAGGAAGAATTCATTCTAGGCTTATCGATAATCTATGATCAACTTCCTTTCATAGTACCCTACCCCCAGGGGAAGTCGAATCCCCGCTGCCTCCTTGAAAGAGAGATGTCCTGAACCACTAGACGATAGGGGCATATACGCCCGACCATCATCATACTATGATGATAGTATGAGCAGTTTTTTGGAATTGTCAATATAGTCTAATGGTATGACTAGATCAAAAAAATCTTTCCTACTTTTATGTTATTATTTTTTGGAATTTTTTTTTTCCAAAATTCAAAATAATAATCTTATCTACTTTTGGAGTAAATCCAATTTATTGTTCCTGAATGAACTCCTATGCATATACGTATATATTATGTACATATAGTACATATATACATATATGCAGTAGACTCATAATGGAAAAAAAAAATGGCTAATTCATGAATTGAATAAAACGGCCCTTTTAACTCAGTGGTAGAGTAACGCCATGGTAAGGCGTAAGTCATCGGTTCAAATCCGATAAAGGGCTTTTTTTCCACTAAACTCAAGTTTTAGCCTTCGTTTTTCAGCGGAAAATATCTCTATTATTTTTTCTAAAAAGAAAAGGATAACCACCATTATAATGAATTCTGATTATTCTGATTTATAGTTAAGTTAGGAAGTTGAACATTTATTGATTAGCAAAATGACTAATTGCACGTATTAGGAGTAGTCCACCTGTAGTGACATAGTAGTCCTCCTCATGTCTCATTATTCACAAATTTTTTGTCCTGGGACATAACAGAAATATTCTATAATACTCTATATATACAATTCCTATTATTAATCGACAAACCAAGGTGTTCTTATTTCTCCAATGTTCTTATAACACCCACTATCAAATTCTAAATAA